AATGAAATGTCACAATATTTTTTTTATACATGTTTAAGTGATGGAAAACAAACAATATCTTTTACATATCCACCTAGTTTATTGATTTTTTCAAAAATGATAGAACGTAAAATTTCTTTGTACACGACAGAAAAATTTATCCATGAAGACCTATATAATTATTGGGTTTCTACCAATGAGCAAAAAAAGTACAACTTGAGTAATGAATTAATAAGTAGAATAAAAATTCTAGAAAAAGAAAAAGTATCTCTTACTCTAGATATACTAGAAAAAAGGACCAGATTATGCAATGATGAGAATAAACAAGAATACTTGCCAAAAGCATATGATCCTCTTTTGAATGGCGCATATCGTGGAAAAATAAACAAATTCTATTCACATACAACCATGAATCATTTAATTACTTCGAAAGAAAATTCCACGAAAATAGTTTGGATAAATAAGCTTCATGGGCTATTTTCTATTTCTAATAATTACCAAGAATTTGAACATGAAAAAAATCCACTTAATGAAAAATCACCATGGAATTATATTATTAATTCGTTAACGTCAATTGATCAATTATCTTTTGAGTACATACCCAATTCTCATTTGAAAAAATCTTCTTTATTGGAAGAAGAAATAAAAAGAAATTCAGAAAATAAAGCAAAATCTTTGAAATCCGTATTCGATATAATTACAACCAATGGAGAAAAAATCATTGAAGAAGGAGAAGAAATCCTTAAAGAAAAAATCATTCAAAAAATTCCTCAACGGTTATACAAACTAACTGAAGAGTTAGAAGCACTAGCACGGGATGAAGATGAAGAAGATGAACATGAGCAACTAATGAAACAAGATCAGGAAATTCGTACAAGAAAAGCCAGACGAGTGGTGATTTATACTGACTACAGCGTGAATCCCGAGACTAACGATGATGAAATAAACGAGTTGGCTTTGATACGTTACTCACAACAACCTGATTTTCGTCGAGGTCTAATCAAAGGATCCTTACGCGCTCAAAGACGTAAAACAGTTATTTGGAACACATTCCAAGCATATGTAAATTCTCCGCTTTTTTTTGATCGAGTAGAAAACATATTTTTTTTTTCTCTTTTAAACAAGATCGATCAAAATATTAAGTCTATTTTTAGGAATTTTGCGAAGAAAAAACCAAAAACGGAATTAAAAATTGACGATTTTGAGAAAGAAAAGATGAAGAAAACTCTGAAGGCTCTCGATGAAAACGAGAAGAAGAGAGAAGAAGAAAATGAACGAATGGCAATAGCAGAAATTTGGGATAGCGTTATATTTGCTCAAGCAATAAGAAGTTTGATACTCCTGATCCACGCTTTTCTTAGAAAAAACATTATATTGCCTTCATTGATAATAGCTAAAAATGTTGGACGTATGTTATTATTCCAATACCCCGAGTGGTATGAGGATTTTAAGGACTGGAAGAGTGAAATGCATGTTAAATGTACGTATAATGGTATTCCACTATCAGAAACAGAATTTCCTCAAGATTGGTTAACAGATGGTCTTCAGGTAAAAATTCTATTTCCTTTCCGTTTAAAACCTTGGCGAAGATCTAAACTACGATCTCATCATGGAGATCCAATGAAAAAAAAAGTAAAACAAGAAAATTCTAGTTTTTTAACAGTTTGGGGAACGGAAACAGAACTTCCTTTTGGTCCTGCCCGAACCCTACCTTCTTTTTTTGAACCCATATATAAAGAACTAAAAAAAAATATTCGAAAAGTGAAAAAGAATTATTTTCTACCTCTAAAAGTAAAAGTTTCAAAACCATGGGTTATCAAAATTTTTCCAGTTCTAAAACGAATAATGAATAAACTTGAAAAAGTAAACCCAATTTATTTATTTGAATTCAAGAAGGTGAAAGTATATGAACCAAATGAAAATGCAAAAGATTCAAAAGATAATAATAAGATTATTCCTGAATCGACCATGCAAATTCAATCTATGAATTGGACAAATTTTTTATTCATAGAAAATGAAATGAAAGATCTTGCTGATAAGACAATCATAATCAGGAATCAAATAGAAGAAATCGCAAAAGAAAAGAAAAAAAAAGTTCCAGCCTATGATGATAAAAGACCAGAATTAAAGAAAGATATTTGGCGGATATTCAAAAGAATAAATACTCGATTAATATGCAAATCACATTATTTTATGAAATCTTTCATTGAAAAAATATACATGGATATCCTGCTATGTATAGTTAGCATTTCGAAGGTCAATGCACAACTTTCAACAAAAAAAATTATCAATGAATCCATTTACAACGATGAAAGAAATCAAGAAGGAATTGATGAAACAGATCAACATACAATGAACTTTATTTCGACTATAGAAAAAGAAAAGGACTTTTCTAATCCTAGTAATAATTCAAATACTTATTACGATTTATCTTCCTTGTCCCAAGCATATGTATTTTACAAAATATCACAAACCCAATTACTTAACAACCATCACTTTAGATCTGTACTTCAATATCGCGGTACCCATCCTTTTATTAAGGACAAGATAAAGTATTATTCTATAACCCGAGGAATATTTAACTCCAAATCAAGGTATAAGTATAAGAAAATAAAGAAGCCTGGAATGAATGAATGGAAAAACTGGTTAAAGGGTAATTATGCATACAATTTATCTCAGAGCAAATGGTCTCGATTAGTATTAGTAGCGAAAAAATGGCGAAAAAAAATCAATCAAAATTGTACGATTCACAATAAAGAATCAATGAAATTTTCTTCATATAAAAAAGAAAAAGACCGATCAATTCATTACAAAAAAGAAAATTTCTATACAGTGTATTTATGGCCGAATCAAAAAGAAAAATTAAAAAAGCAATATGTATATGATCTTTTATCACATAAATATATATATTATGGGGATAGTAAAGATTCCTCTATTTATAAACCAAAATTACAACTAAAAAGGAAACAAAAAATTCCATATAATTTCAACATACAGAAACCCGAATTGTTTTATGGAATTATCAATTCCATAGAAAAAAATTATGTTTTTAATAAGCATAAAAATCTAAATAGGAAATATTTTGATTGTAGAATTCTACATTTTTACCCGAAAAACACTATTGATGTAAACGATATCGATATTATCGACTTTACAAATGTACATATCGATGCCAAACTTGAAAAAAATGCTAAGACTAAAAAAATAAATATTAATATAAAAAAATTGAAAAAAAAAGATATTTTTTTTCTTTCAAAACATCAAGAAAAAGAAACAAATCTATACAAAAAAAACAACTCCAATCAAAAAAACTTTTTTGATTGGATGGGAATGAATCGAAAAAGGGAAAGAGTTTTTTGTAAAAAAAAAAAATCAAATCTTAAACTTTGGTTCTTCCCGGAATTAAGATTTCCTTTTGATACATATAAGGCATATAAGATTAAACCGTGGATCATCCCAATCAAATTACTTCTTTCCAATCAGAATTTAGATGAAAAAAAGGAAATTAGTCAAAATAAAAGTGTCAAAGATTCTATTTTAATAAAATTAAAAAACCAAGAAAAAAACGAAGAAAAGACAAATCTTGTGTCAGATCCAAGCAAACAAAACAAAAAAAAGCCTCTTCAAAAGGATTATGCGAGATCTGAAAGTAAAAAGAAAAAACGATGCAAGAAAAGCAAGGAATCAGAACTATATTTATTCCTAAATAAATATTTAATTGTTCAATTAAGATGGAACAACTTCGTTAATCATAAAATGACAAGAAATATCAAGGCATATTGTTTCTTACTTAGATTGATGGATCCAAGTTCTATAGCTCTAGCCTTAATTCGAAGAAAAGAGATGGATCTAGATGCAATCCTTAATAAGGACAATCTAACTCTTATAGACTTTTTAAAAAAAGGAATATTGATTATCGAATCAACTCGTCTAGCTTTTATAACGAGTGGAAAATTAATTATGTATCAAACCATAAGTATTTCATTGATCGATGGCGAAAAGAGTAATCACCAAATAAATATAAAATACAAAAAATATGTCAATAAGAAGAATTTTAATAAATCTACTGAACAACATGGAAATATGCTTGTGAATGGGAATCTAGATTATTATGATCTCCTTGTTCCTGAAAATATTCTATCTCCTAGACGTCGTAGAGAGTTGAGAATTCTAATTTGTTTCAACTCTCCTAATTGGGATGTTGTGAATAGAAATAAAATATTTTACAATGAAAACAATATAAGAAACTCTACACAATTTCTGAATGAAGACAAAGGTCTTAATCTTAATATAGATTCAAATATAAAATATAAGTTGTTTCTTTGGCCCAATTACCGATTAGAAGATTTAGCTTGTATGAATCGCTATTGGTTTTATACCAATAATGGTAGTAATTTCAGTATGTCAAGGATACACATGTATACACGATTTAGAATTATCTAATTATCTAATAGTATATTTGATATACTTTATGTCACATGTCAATATTCACATGCCATTTTCCGTAGATGAAAAGTGAAGGATATATGTTATACTTTACTACTTTGGTACATAAACATAACATAATATGTATTTACTTGTGTATCAATTCAATCTAGAAAGAAATTCACAGAATCTTTTTAGGTGTAAAAAAAGATTCTCTTTGGTAAATGTGTAAATGTATTATCCTTTTCTATCCAAATCCAATTTTCAATTGGATTTGGATATAATCAAATAAAAAAACTATTTGGAAATGAATAAATTTTTATTTTTGTGTGTACTAGATTAAAAAAAAATGGAAATAACATAACATTATTATAATAACATAATAACAATTAACAATAAAAATAATATATATTATTTTATTTTTCCTAATCGGAAAAATCCGTGGAAAAAAAAGTTTTTTATGGTAAAAAATTCATTCATTTCACTTATTTCACAAGAAGAAAAAGAAGAAAACAGAGGTTCTGTTGAATTTCAAGTATTAAGTTTCACAAATAAGATACGAAGACTTACTTCACATTTGGAATTGCACAAAAAAGATTTTTTATCAAAAAGAGGTCTACAAAAAATTCTGGGAAAACGTCGACGTATGCTGGCCTATTTGTCAAAGAAAAATGGAGTGCGTTATAAGAAATTAATTGATGAATTGGATATTCGAGAACCAAAAAATTGTTAATTTCGTTGCTTGGATTTTTGAATTAGTAATTATTAGATTTTACATTTGGATGAATCTACTTTTTGAGGAATTCGTGAAATAATGAATTAAGGAAGAAAAGGTATGACTGTACCGGCTAAAAAAAAAGATTTCATGATCGTTAATATGGGTCCTCACCACCCATCAATGCATGGTGTTCTTCGACTAATTGTTACTCTAGATGGTGAAGATGTTATTGACTGTGAACCTATATTGGGTTATTTACACAGGGGTATGGAAAAAATAGCGGAAAACCGAACAATCATACAATATTTGCCTTATGTAACACGTTGGGATTATTTAGCTACTATGTTCACAGAGGCAATAACGGTAAATGCACCAGAACAACTGGAAAATGTTCAAGTACCTAAAAGGGCTAGCTATATCAGAGTAATTATGCTGGAGCTGAGTCGTATAGCTTCTCATTTGTTATGGCTTGGACCTTTTATGGCGGATATCGGTGCACAGACTCCCTTTTTTTATATTTTTAGAGAGAGGGAATTGATATATGATTTATTCGAAGCTGCCACAGGTATGCGAATGATGCATAATTATTTCCGCATCGGAGGCGTAGCAGCCGATCTACCTTATGGCTGGATAGATAAATGTTTAGATTTTTGTGATTATTTTTTAACAGGGATTCTTGAATATCAAAAACTTATTACGCAAAATCCTATTTTTTTGGAGCGAGTCGAAGGAGTGGGCATTATTGGTGGGAAGGAAGCGATAAACTGGGGTTTATCGGGACCAATGTTACGAGCTTCTGGAATACAATGGGATCTTCGTAAAATCGATAATTATGAGTGTTACAATGAATTCGATTGGGAAGTCCAATGGCAAAAAGAAGGAGATTCATTAGCTCGTTATTTAGTACGAATGGGTGAAATGAGGGAATCCATAAAAATAATTCAACAGGCCCTAGAAGGAATTCCTGGCGGACCCTATGAAAATTTAGAAGTCCGGCGCTTTGGTAGAGCAAAAAATTCCGAATGGAATGATTTTGAATATAGATTTATTAGTAAAAAACCTTCACCCAATTTTGAATTGTCGAAACAAGAACTTTATGTAAGAGTGGAAGCCCCAAAGGGGGAATTAGGAATTTATTTGATAGGAGACAATAGTATTTTCCCTTGGAGATGGAAAATTCGTCCACCCGGCTTCATAAATTTGCAAATTCTTCCTCAACTAGTTAAAAGAATGAAATTGGCTGATATCATGACGATACTAGGTAGTATAGATATCATTATGGGAGAAGTTGATCGTTGAAATGATAATTGATATGACAGAAGTACAAACTATCAATTCTTTTTCTACATCGGAATCCTTAAAAGAGGTCCGTGGGCTCATATGGACTTTTGTACCCATTTTAATCCTTATATTGGGAATTACAATAGGGGTACTAGTAATTGTGTGGTTAGAAAGAGAAATATCTGCAGCGCTACAACAACGTATTGGGCCTCAATATGCTGGTCCCTTGGGAATTCTTCAAGCTTTGGCAGATGGAACTAAACTACTTTTAAAAGAAGATCTTATCCCGTCTAGAGGAGATCTTCGTTTGTTTAGTATTGGACCGTCTATAGTAGTCATATCGATTCTAGTAAGTTATTTAGTAATCCCTTTTGGGTATCGCCTTGTTTTAGCCGATCTCAGTATAGGTGTTTCTTTATGGATCGCCATTTCAAGTATTGCTCCTATTGGGCTTCTTATGTCAGGGTATGGATCGAATAATAAATATTCTTTTTCAGGTGGTCTGCGAGCTGCTGCTCAATCCATTAGTTATGAAATACCATTAACTCTATGTGTATTATCAATATCTCTACGTGTGATTCGTTGAATATAAAATTTATACTTCTTTCCTTTACTTCTAGGAAAAAAGTTGAATGAATTGAATGGATATTTTTTTTTATTCATGATTCAGGTCAATGAGTTAAACCGAATAGTTATATGAGTGAAACAAAACAACTTAGAAATTTGCAGTAAGAAGATAAAATCTCACTTCATATGTACAAGAATAAAATTGAAGTAAACATAAGCCGTGTAAAATTAAAATGGTTATCCCAAGATTGAGATTCGTCATCATATCTTGAAGCGGGTATAAAAGATCGACTGTATGGAGTTTTAATTACTGTCTTGTATTTATTAACATGCCGTAGATAAATCAAAAATCAGTGGACAATTAGGAACACAAAAGTACACAAAAGATTAGTAATGGAGATAATATAAGGTAAGGTATCAAAAAAAAAGATATTTCTGCATAAAATGAATCATAATAGAGGCTTTAAATTGGTAGAAATGATCAAGCAGTACTTTCCTATGATTCCGATCTAGAGTAATACTCCTATTCACTGATTAAAAAAAATAACTATTCAGAACGAATTAATCCTTTATTTATTTTTTCAAAGTACCCGCCTCTGAGATAGAAGAACAGGAATAAAAGAAATGGAATATAATATTCGAATGAATAAAAAAAAATTAATAAAATAATTAGAGGAATTTTTCATAAATTAAATAATGATAAGAATTTCATCTATTTGGATGTATATGCATAGGAAAAAGAATAAATAAAGATTTTTATTTTTTATTCATATAACGAATATTTGATTAAATAGTTTAAATTATTACCGAACAAAACAAAGAAAAATATACTTTGATTATAAGGGATGAGATGAATTCCGAAGCATTTTTTTTCTTATTTTTGCGAACGGAATTTCATTGGTTTAATTTGGGACTCTCCAACAGATCTTTTTTTTTCTACCCTAAAACAAAAGGAAGTGATAAGACTGAACCAGTCCTTACATTTATTTGTGGCCATAGAGGAGCCGTATGAGGCTGAGGTCTCATGTACGGTTTTGAAATAGCGATGGGAACAGTGCTGTTTTTATCGACTATAATTATCTAATAGTTCAAGTACAGTTGATATAGTCGAAACGCAGTCCAAATATGGTTTTGGGGGGTGGAATCTGTGGCGTCAGCCCATAGGATTTATGGTTTTCATAATTTCTTCTCTAGCTGAATGCGAGAGATTGCCCTTTGATTTACCAGAAGCGGAAGAAGAATTAGTAGCAGGTTATCAAACGGAATATTCAGGTATCAGATTTGGTTTATTTTATCTTGCTTCGTACCTAAATCTATTAGTTTCTTCATTATTTGTAACGATTCTTTACTTAGGTGGGTGGAAGTTATCTATTCCATATATATCTGTTCCTGAACTTTTCGGAATAAAAAAAATAGCTGGAGTCTTTGGAATGACAATTGGTATCCTTGTTACATTAGCTAAAGCTTATTTGTTTATATTCATTTCTATCACAACGAGATGGACTTTACCCAGGATGAGAATGGACCAGCTATTAAATCTTGGATGGAAATTTCTTTTACCTATTTCTTTGGGTAATCTATTATTGACAACTTCTTCTCAACTTGTTTCACTATAAATTAAATAATAGAATACGATAAGAATATTCTAGATTCATAACCCCTTTCAAACAAGAGAAAGAAACATCAATTTATTCATGGATATCTACAATATGTTTCCAATGGTGACTGGGTTCATGAATTATGGTCAACAAACAATACGGGCTACAAGGTACATTGGTCAAAGTTTCATAATTACCTTATCTCACACAAATCGTTTACCTGTAACTATTCAATATCCTTATGAAAAATCAATTACGTCAGAACGTTTTCGCGGTCGAATTCACTTTGAATTTGATAAATGTATTGCTTGCGAAGTATGTGTTCGTGTATGCCCAATGGATCTACCTGTTGTTGATTGGAGATTGGAAAGAGATATGAAAAAGAAACAATTACTTAATTATAGTATTGATTTTGGGGTCTGTATATTTTGTGGTAACTGTGTCGAGTATTGTCCAACAAACTGTTTATCAATGACTGAAGAATATGAACTTTCTACTTATGATCGTCACGAATTGAACTATAATCAAATTGCATTGGGTCGGTTACCAATATCAGTAATTGGAGATTATACAATTCAAATAGTTATGAATTCAACTCAAATAAAAATCGATAAAGATAAATCCCTTGATTCAAGAACGATTACTAATTACTAAAATTTTTTTGATATAAAGGATCAAAGCTTTTTTTGTCAATAACTCAATAACTACAAATATAATACTATTTATTTATTTTTGAGAATTATTCTTTTATTTAAACTAATTATATTATAATAATAAATTTTATTTATCGCGTATCGCGAGAATTTCAAAATATACAATTCTAAAGTTTTTTCTTTTGGATAAAAAAAGTAAGTGTAATTAGTCCAATAATTATATCTATTATTATATAGATATATAATAGATAACTAATTATATATATTCTATATAGTTATATCCATATTAAGATTTAATTCAATTAGGAAGGTATCATAAATTGGATAAACCTTTTTCCTTGACTATTTAGTAAAGTCATGATTTGACTTATTTTTTTTTTTGGACATTTTATACATAATGGATTTACCAGGACCAACACATGATATTCTTGTAGCATTTCTGGGGTCAGTTCTTCTATTAGGGGGTATGGGAGTTGTATTACTTACCAATCCTATTTATTCTGCTTTTTCGTTGGGGTTGGTTCTTGTTTGTATATCTTTATTCTATATTTCATCGAACTCCTTTTTTGTGGCTGCTGCACAGCTTCTTATTTATGTGGGAGCCATAAATGTTTTAATTATATTTGCGGTAATGTTCATGAATGGTTCCGAATATTCTAATGATTCATATTTTTGTACCGTCGGAGATGGAGTCACTTCACTGGTTTGTATAAGTATTTTTTTTTCACTGATTACTATTATATCAGATACATCATGGTATGGAATTATTTGGACTACAAGATCAAACCAGATTATAGAACAGGACCTAATAAGTACTGTTCAACAAATTGGGATTCATTTATCGACAGATTTTTATCTTCCCTTTGAACTAATTTCAATAATTCTTTTAGTTTCCTTGATAGGTGTAATTACTATGGCTCGCCAATAATAAATATAGTTAGAATAAAAAAAATTAGAGTTATAAAAATTTTAAATATGATAAATATGAAATTAAATATATATTAAATATATATATATAATAAAAATATATAATAAAATCAAAAGGTTTAATAATTTTAGTTAAATTTGTTTACTTTCTTTTGTTTTGTAATTATAACTTCGAGTTAATTGAATCCCTTGAATTGTTGATATTGAAATGAATCGAGATTGATAAGGAGTTAGTCAATGATGTTCGAGCATGTACTTTTTTTGAGTGTCTATTTATTTGCTATTGGTCTCTATGGATTGATCACAAGTCGAAACATGGTTAGAGCACTTATGTGTCTTGAGCTTATACTAAATTCGGTTAATATTAATCTCGTAACATTTTCTGATATATTTGATAGTCGACAATTAAAAGGGAACATTTTCTCAATATTTATTATAGCCGTTGCAGCTGCAGAAGCTGCTATTGGACTTGCTATTGTTTCGTCGATTCATCGAAACAGAAAATCAACGCGTATCAACCAATCGAATTTGTTGAATAATTAATTAAAATTATCATGATTATATACTAAAAAATTAGTTATTTTATTTCTATATTAATTAGATGAATAATCTATAGATATAGAAATAAAATATAAATAATATAATATAAATTATATAAATAAATAAAATAAAAATATATAAAAATATATAAGATTAATATATATATTATATATATATATAACTATAATGTATAACGTAACGATAACGTGTATTGTATATATAACATGTAAAATATATAGTATATATAATAACTAAGAAACTATAATATATGAACTAAGAAACTATAATATATGAATTATATATTCATATTATTATGTATATACATTAATATTAATATATATATATTATATATATATATGAATTATGAATAATATTAATATTTAATATGAATATATATATATGAAAATGAATAATATTAATATTTAATATGAATATATATATATGAAATTTTATTCAATATCAAATTTACTATTGAATTTCAATTTGACTATTTTACTAGATTAGTAAAGTATAATTAATACTAAACTAATTTATAATAATATAAATTTAATTAAATCTAAATAATTATAATTTCATTTTATTTAGATTTAATTTTAGATATTTATATATTGATTTGAATATCAATTTATTTTGTTGGACCATTTTCATTCATACACCTGACTCGTATGATTATAATTTTTGAAACGAAAATTAAAGTCTCTTGGCTTTTTCTTATAAGTAGATTTATAAAAATATTGATTCTTCCAATTTTAGTAAACCACTGCTTCGTCTGGTGTCTACAATATAACTACTACTTCTATACCAGTATACCAGATTGAAAATTTTTGATGTTCAAACCCGGGCTGTTATAGATTCAATGTCACATTCAGTAAAAATTTATGATACATGTATAGGGTGTACTCAATGTGTACGAGCTTGCCCTACGGATGTGTTGGAAATGATACCGTGGGACGGATGTAAAGCTAAGCAAATTGCTTCCGCACCAAGAACCGAGGATTGTGTAGGTTGTAAGAGATGTGAATCCGCTTGTCCAACGGATTTTTTGAGTGTCCGTGTCTATTTATGGCATGAAACAACTCGCAGCATGGGACTATCTTATTGATACGTTACAAAAAAATACACTTTAATTATTTGATTCCTCTTTACCGACAAAAGCTCGTATTCAGAATAGAATAATATATTTTATTAAGTACGGGCTTTTGTGGTCAAAAACGTATCTTGTCTTTATCACGAATAATTTTCCTTGGCTAACAATACTTGTTGTTTTGCCGATATTCGTCGGTTCTTGCATTTTTTTTCTTCCTTATAGAGGAAATAAGATGTTCCGGTGGTATGCTATAGGTATTTGCTTGTTAGAACTCCTTTTGATGACCCACGTTTTCTGTCATCATTTCCAATTGGACGATCCATTAATCCAATTGGAAGAAGATTTTAAATGGATAGATATTTTTGATTTTCACTGGAGACTGGGAATCGATGGACTTTCCATAGGACCTATTTTACTGACAGGATTTATCACCAGTTTAGCTACTTTAGCAGCTTGGCCGGTTACTAAAAATTCACAATTGTTCTATTTTCTCATGCTAGCAATGTACAGCGGTCAAATAGGACTATTTTCTTCTCGAGACCTTTTACTTTTTTTCATGATGTGGGAGTTAGAATTAATTCCTGTTTATTTACTTTTATCCATGTGGGGAGGAAAGAACCGTCTCTACTCGGCGACAAAGTTTATTTTGTACACGGCGGGGGGCTCCATTTTTCTTTTAATAGGGGTTCTGGGTATGGGTTTATATGGTTCTAATGAACCTACATTAGATTTTGGAAAATTAGCTAATCAATCATATCCTGTGGCATTGGAAATAATATTATATTTTGGATTTCTTATTGCTTATGCTGTCAAATTGCCGATTATACCTCTACATACTTGGTTACCCGATACCCACGGAGAAGCACATTACAGTACATGTATGCTTTTAGCTGGAATCTTATTAAAAATGGGAGCATATGGACTTATTCGAATCAATATGGAATTATTATCCCACGCTCATTCCATATTTTCTCCCTGGTTGGTAATAATAGGAACTATTCAAATAATCTATGCAGCTTCGACCTCTCTCGGTCAACGGAATTTGAAAAAGAGAATAGCCTATTCTTCTGTATCTCACATGGGTTTTACAATTATAGGAATTGGTTCCATAACCGGAATCGGGCTCAATGGTGCTATTTTACAAATACTCTCTCATGGATTTATTGGTGCTGCACTTTTTTTCTTGACGGGAACGACTTGTGATAGAATGGGTCTTGTTTATCTCGACGAAATGGGGGGAGTATCGATCCCAATGCCAAAACTTTTTACCATGTTCAGTAGTTTTTCAATGGCTTCTCTTGCATTGCCGGGAATGAGTGGTTTTGTTGCAGAATCATTAGTTTTTTTTGGAATAATTACTAGTAAAAGATTTCTTTTAATGTCAAAAATACTAATTACTTTTGTAATGGCAATAGGAATGATATTAACTCCTATTTATTTATTATCTATGTTACGTCAGATGTTCTATGGATACAAGTTATTTCATGTTACAAATTCTAATTTTTTAGATTCTGGACCACGAGAACTATTTGTTTCAATCTGTATCTTTTTACCCATACTAGGGACTGGTATTTATCCCGATTTCATTCTCTCGTTATCAGTTGATAGGGTACAAGCTATACTATCTAATTATTTTTATCGATAGTCTTTCATTAAAAATACGGAAATCGAATTTTTTTGTCTTTTTATTTTCCGCTTTTAAACGCCGAACAATGCAAAAGAATTAAATGAATTAAAAATCTCAATTTTAATCAGATACATTTCGAGTTTTTTTAGAACCCTTTGAACCATTCCTGGTTCAAAGGGTTCTAAAAAAACTTGCACAAAGAAAGAACTTTCACTATAATATTTATATATAAATATGGGTATGGGATGATGTTTTGTTCTTATATGTACTCGTTATTTTATGTAGTTTATTCAATTATTTAGTATTTTAGATGTTAATGTGAATGAACCATAACTATGTAGACCTATCCCTAATAGATTGATTCCAAAATAGCATATCCAAATTATAAGGAATCCCATAGAAGCCACAAGTGCCGAATTTGTACCCTGCAAACTTTGATTTGTACTAGTTCTAGTATGTAAATAAATTGCGAATATGATCCAAGTAATAAATGCCCAAGTTTCCTTGGGGTCCCAACTCCAATACGATCCCCATGCTTCATTAGCCCATACTGCTCCACAAAGAATTCCTATGGTTAAAAAGGTAAACCCTAAACTAATGACACGATAACTCAAATAATCCAAACGTTGAGTTAATTGATATTTATAATAATTTCGAAATGAAAGAAAAGAAGTGTTTATAAAAACACTTCTTTTTTCATTCCAATAGTTAATCTTACCAAAGATAAATTTCTTAATTAAGAAATTTTTTACTTTACCATTACAAAAAATATTGATGTTTTTTCGAAATGTAATGACTAGAAGAGCCACCGAGAATAATGATCCACATAAAAGAGCGGCATAGCTTAATAACATCATACTTACGTGCATCATTAACCACTGAGATTGTAGAGCAGGTACTAATATTACGGATTGGTGCATTTCAGTTAAAAGACCCGACGTGGCAAAGCCTTGTGTGAAAATGGTACTTGATGCAGTTATTGTGTTTAAATCATTTTTATGATTCCCCATCTTGTAAATGGTATTAATAATGGATAAACTACACGAAAGGAAAATTAATGACTCGTATAAATTACTTAAGGGAAAATGTCCCGAAGAAATCCAACGAGAAACCAATAATCCCGTTATAGAGAAAAAAGTAGCTATCATTCCTTTTTCTGATGAATCAGGCAATCCTACACTTTCGTGGACAAAAAAGGTCATCAAATAAATCGTAATAACAATTGAAATTATCGAAAAAGAGATATGAGTCAATATATGTTCTAAAATTGTAAATATCATAAAAAGGAGTCCCATAAGAGAATTGAAATCGAGAATTGAATACATTATAGGAGTAGGATCCATTGTGTCTATTTTAGAAGATTTTTTTGATAGGATAGGATGCCGCCACTCGGACTCGAACCGAGATGCTATAGCACTGCTTCCTAAGAGCAGCGTGTCTACCAATTTCACCATGGCGGCTTACTTGAAATAATAATAGTCAATTTATGTCGAATCGTCGAGATTCAAGGATTCAATATAGTTTATAAAACAAAACATTAGAATCGATGAATCTTTATTCATTAAAATTTATATGATAATTTGAATCTTTATTAAATAAACAAAAAAATAATCTTTAGTTAGTATCGTATTGTTGTAAGTTCGGTTTTAATAATGAACTTTGGTATACTAAAAACTAAGAAAAACTAAGTTTTCAAAAAAGCAGTTAAAACTCCATAGTTTTAGACTGAACTATGGAACCGGGAATTGTTCCTTTTTTTGGATTCGTTTTTATTTATCCAATGTTATTTTATGGATTCAAACAAAACGAAAAAAAAAAAAATGTATTATTTAATGAAGAAAATTAAATAACTAGGATTTTCTATGTATAACAATTTAATTACTAAATCATAAGAATTTATCATTGTCTAACGATTTAGATACTATTTTATTATTATCAAAGTAAAGTATTAATATCTTTCATTATTATATTTCATTATATATTATATATATATAATAATGGTAAGATTTACCAAATTAATTAGGTTTTTAGTTAACCATATAACAAATAAAACAACAAAATTTGCATTTCTATCACAATCATACTCTACTTTTCACAATAGAAATAGAAAAAAAAAATTCTATTGTGAAAAGTAGATACAAAAAAAACCCAATATACATACCCTTATTCTACATATCACATCCACATACGATATTTATATACCACAGCAACTAGTTCTAACTGATCCTGTTTGATATTGAGGAGTTCAATACACTATTTAATGTTAATTATTTTTTTTTTTAATACTTGACCTTGACGTTTTTCGGGGTATGTCAATTCCGATTATTCCACGACTTTATTATTTGTTTTTTGTTTGTTGTACAAAAAAACTTTTTGAACGTCCGGTAGAAACCGATTTAGCTAAAGAAAAAGCCTTTACTGCAGCTAAATTTCCTTTTTTCTTCCAAATATTTTTACGAATACGTTTTTTTGACATAGAAGTACGTTTTTTGGGGACTGCCATTCAAAAAAAAGGGTTACTTATTTTTATCATTGTATGTGAAAGACATGTATTGTTCAAAATGAATTGTTCCTTTTAGCCGTTATCCATATTTATTCCGTAGTAAAATAGTAAAAAAACATTTAATTTTTCAAACACATAAAAAAAAACCTATGAAAACATAAACATATAATAAAATTTAAGTTAAAAAATTGAAACATACACATTAATATATTTAAAATATAAATAATTTAATCATATATATAATTAAATTACTCGTATATATGCTCATATATCATATATATGATATATATATCATATATATATCATATATATGGATCATAGTAATTACGCATATGTATACATACCCTATGACATATATAGTATAGCTAAGAAAAAAAATACAAAAGGAAGGAAATTGTTTTTTATTAATTGATTAAGGTAAGAGTGCCATACCCATAATTGAAATTACAATTCGAATTAGTAGTTAATCTGTTAACTAAGATATTTGATTACCTTATAACAATAACCTTATTTATTTTTTAATTTAAAGTACAGATCGTACTATCTATATTCGAATTAAGTATTCCTTTTGGTATAACCATTTTTCCTTAATATACTATATTATATAATATGCCTATAAATTACCAGGATGGAATATTGTATTATTCCAGTTTTAGTAGAATGATTAAAAATTTCATTTTTTATTATGGAACGTACATATCAATATGCATGGATAATAACTTTTCTTCCACTTCCAGTTACTATGTCAATAGGATTCGGGCTTCTACTTATTCCGACAGCAACAAAAAATATTCGTCGTATATGGGCTTTTCCTAGTATTTTTTTCTTAAGTATAGCTATGGTATTTTCAGCCAATTTATCTATTCAAGAAATAAATGGAAGTTCCATCTATCAATATCTATGGTCTTGGACCATCAATAATGATTTTTCCTTAGAGTTCGGATATTTAATCGATCCACTTAGTTCGATTATGTCAATACTAATTACTACTGTTGGAATCATGGTTCTTATTTATAGTGACAATTATATGTCCCATGATCAAGGATATTTAAGATTTTTTGCTTATATGAGTTTTTTCAATGCTTCTATGTTGGGATTAGTTACCAGTTCAAATTTGATAAAAATTTATGTTTTTTGGGAACTAGTGGGAATGTGTTCTTATTTATTAATAGGATTTTGGTTCACACGACCGACTGCAGCAAGTGCTTGTCAAAAAGCTTTTGTAACTAATCGTGTAGGGGATTTTGGTTTATTATTAGGAATCTTAGGTTTTTATTGGATAACTGGTAGTTTTGAATTTCGGGATTTGTTCGAAATAACTAACAACTTGATACACAATAATGGGGTCAGTTCTTCATTTGCTACTTTGTGTGCCTTTTTATTATTCCTCGGTGCAGTTGCTAAATCCGCGCAATTCCCCCTTCATGTATGGTTACCTGATGCAATGGAAGGACCTACTCCTATCTCGGCTCTTATACACGCTGCTACCATGGTAGCAGCGGGAATTTTTCTTGTAGCTCGACTTCTTCCTCTTTTCATATCCATACCTTACATAATGAATATTATTTCTTTAATAGGTGTAATAACAGTACTATTAGGAGCTACCTTGGCTCTTGCTCAAACAGATATAAAAAGAAGTTTAGCCTATTCTACAATGTCTCAATTGGGTTATATTATGTTAGCTCTAGGTCTAGGTTCTTATCGAGCTGCTTTATTCCATTTGCTTACTCACGCCTATTCTAAAGCTTTATTATTTTTGGGATCCGGAGCCATTATCCATTCAATGGAACCTGTTGTTGGATATTCACCAGATAAAAGTCAGAATATGATTCTGATGGGCGGTTTAAAAAGATATGTTCCAATTACAAGAACTACTTTTTTATTAGGTACACTTTCTATTTGTGGTATTCCACCTCTTGCTTGTTTTTGGTCCAAAGATGAAATTCTTAATGAGAGTTGGTTGTATTCACCAATTTTTGCAATAATAGCTTGTTTCACAGCAGGATTAACTGCATTTTATATGTTTCGCGTGTATTTACTTACTTTTGATGGGCATTTGCGCATAAATTGTAAAAATTACAGTAGCACCAATAATAGCTCGTTCCATTCAATATCTCTATGGGGAAAAGAAGTTCCAAAAAAAGTTGATAGAAATTTTCTTTTATCAAAAATAGAAAATATGGTCTTCTTTTTTTCAAAGGATAGATATAAAATATCTAGTAATCTAAAAAAAAGAAGACCATATTCTTTCGAAAAAAAGTACACTTATACTTCTATGTATCCTCACGAATCGGACAATACTATGCTATTTCCTCTGTTTGTTTTGGTACTATTTACTTTGTTTGTTGGAACAATAGGAATTCATTTTGATTATGGAATAATATATTTTGATATATTATCAAAATGGTTAACTCCATCGACAAATCTTTTACATCCCAATGCGAGTTATTCCGTGGATTGGTATGAATTTTTTACAAATGCAATTTTTTCGGTAAGTATAGCTATTTTTGGACTATTAATAGCATATGTTTTATATGGGTCTGTTTATTCATTGTTCCAGAATTTGGAATTCATTAATTCATTTATAAAAGGAGGTCCTAAAAGAATTTTCTTGGACAAAATAAAAAATGGAATATACAATTGGTCCTACAATTGTGGTTATATAGATATTTTTTATACTAGAGTTTTTACCTTGGGTATAAGGGGATTAACCAAACTAACTCAGTTTTTTGATAGAAATATAATTGATGGAATTATCAATGGGGTTGTTGTTGCAAGTTTATTTATAGGGGAAGGAGTCAAATCTATGGGAGGTGGACGAATTTCTTCTTATCTATTTTTGTATTTATTTTATGCATCAATATTTTTATTCATTTTTTTTATTCTTTTATAATTTATTTTAATTTAATATTTAATAATTTTCTATTTTTTAATTATAATATAAATTATAAATAAAAGATCATATACATATTGCTTTTTTAATTTTTCTTTTTGATTCGGCCATAAATACACTGTATAGAAATTTTCTTTTTTGTAATGAATTGATCGGTCTTTTTCTTTTTTATATGAAGAAAATTTCATTGATTCTTTATTGTGAATCGTACAATTTTGATTGATTTTTTTTCGCCATTTTTTCGCTACTAATACTAATCGAGACCATTTGCTCTGAGATAAATTGTATGCATAATTACCCTTTAACCAGTTTTTCCATTCATTCATTCCAGGCTTCTTTATTTTCTTATACTTATACCTTGATTTGGAGTTAAATATTCCTCGGGTTATAGAATAATACTTTATCTTGTCCTTAATAAAAGGATGGGTACCGCGATATTGAAGTACAGATCTAAAGTGATGGTTGTTAAGTAATTGGGTTTGTGATATTTTGTAAAATACATATGCTTGGGACAAGGAAGATAAATCGTAATAAGTATTTGAATTATTACTAGGATTAGAAAAGTCCTTTTCTTTTTCTATAGTCGAAATAAAGTTCATTGTATGTTGATCTGTTTCATCAATTCCTTCTTGATTTCTTTCATCGTTGTAAATGGATTCATTGATAATTTTTTTTGTTGAAAGTTGTGCATTGACCTTCGAAATGCTAACTATACATAGCAGGATATCCATGTATATTTTTTCAATGAAAGATTTCATAAAATAATGTGATTTGCATATTAATCGAGTATTTATTCTTTTGAATATCCGCCAAATATCTTTCTTTAATTCTGGTCTTTTATCATCATAGGCTGGAACTTTTTTTTTCTTTTCTTTTGCGATTTCTTCTATTTGATTCCTGATTATGATTGTCTTATCAGCAAGATCTTTCATTTCATTTTCTATGAATAAAAAATTTGTCCAATTCATAGATTGAATTTGCATGGTCGATTCAGGAATAATCTTATTATTATCTTTTGAATCTTTTGCATTTTCATTTGGTTCATATACTTTCACCTTCTTGAATTCAAATAAATAAATTGGGTTTACTTTTTCAAGTTTATTCATTATTCGTTTTAGAACTGGAAAAATTTTGATAACCCATGGTTTTGAAACTTTTACTTTTAGAGGTAGAAAATAATTCTTTTTCACTTTTCGAATATT